AAACAAAGAAATTCCGCGATTGAACTCCCAAAATAAAATAGAATGGGCTCAAAACCCGGGTTCTAAATGATTTATTTTGTAAAACTTTGCGATTCTTATAGATCTAATTCATTGAAATTCCATCCAATAAAACGGAAGAATTATAAATTTCCAAAATAATAGATAGAAATACTGTAAATAGGGCCATTGCGACACCCATCAAAGGAGTTGTTCCCCACCCAGGGGCTACTTTACCATATTCCGAATTCAATGGTTTTAATAAACTCCCTGCATTAGTTCGTCTTGGAGCAGATTTAGAACTGTTCTCAACAGTTTGTGTAGCCATAAATCCTATTGTATGCATTGAGATCTGTTGACTTTGTATACCATTCCATCGTAAATAAATGATCTTATCATAGATCCTTTTGGGCCTTGAAATTATATAAGAATGGAAACAGCAACCCTTGTAGCCGTCTTTCTGTCTGGTTTACTTGTAAGTTTTACTGGGTACGCCTTATATACCGCTTTTGGGCAACCTTCTCAACAACTAAGAGATCCGTTTGAGGAACATGGGGACTAGTTGAAGTAATGAGCCTCGCGATATTAATATTGCGAGGCTCATTACTTCAATTGAGATAATGAAAAATCATTTCAACCTTTTAGTTGAAATTTTAGGCGGTTCTCGAAAAAAGATAGCGAAAAAAATTATTCCTAGAGTCGAGACTAAGAGGAATGTATAAACCAGTGCTTCCATAGATTCGATCGCGGTTTACAATTATAGCTTCCATACCTGTTTACTTATTTTTATTTTCTTTTTATGGTTTTTATGGGGGGACCAGAGAAATCTTGGTCTGAATCATGACTTTTGCTTTTTCTTTATCTGCGCGCTGGTCCCCTATGACAAATTCTAAAAAAAAAAAGAGAAGAGAGACAAAAGATAACAAAGCAGTGTTGTATCAGACTGCCGGTCTTCTTGTAGTCGGATCCCCAACTTTTTGGAATGTTCCAAATTCTACTTGAGAATCCAAATCCGGGTCAATCCCGGCAAAAACATCTCTGAACAAGGTTCTAGCACCATGCCAAATGTGTCCGAAGAAGAAGAGCAAAGCAAATGAAGCATGTCCAAAAGTAAACCAACCCCTCGGACTGCTACGAAAAACACCATCGGATTTCAAAGTAGCACGATCTAATTCAAAAATTTCACCCAATTGAGCGCGTCTAGCATATTTTTTCACAGTAGCGGGATCACTATAACTCACTCCGTTGAGTTCGCCGCCGTAGAACTCAACAGTTACACCTACTTGTTCAACACTATACTTCGATTCTGCCCTTCGAAAAGGAACATCCGCTCTAACAATTCCGTCGCCGTCTACCAAAACGACTGGGAATGTTTCAAAAAAGGTAGGCATACGACGTACAAAAAGTTCACGTCCTTCTTTATCTCTAAAGACGGGGTGTCCTAACCATCCAACTGCTATTCCATCCCCGCTATCCATCGAACCCGCCCTGAATAATCCCCCTTTCGCCGGATTATTTCCGATGTAATCATAAAAAGCTAATTTTTCAGGAATTTTAGACCAGGTTTCTGATAAACTTTGATTTTCTGCTAGCCCAGCACTAACTCTTCGATATATTTCTTGCTGGAAGTAGCCCTGATCCCATTGATAACGAGTGGGCCCAAATAATTCGATCGGAGTAGTTGCTGAACCATACCACATAGTTCCGGCAACAACAAAAGCTGCAAAAAAGACAGCAGCGATACTACTAGAAAGGACGGTTTCGATATTTCCCATACGCAATCCCTTGTATAGACGTTGTGGGGGGCGGACACTAAGATGGAATAGACCCGCTAATATCCCCAACGTCCCTGCTGCAATATGATGAGAGGCTATTCCTCCCGGAACAAAAGGATCAAAACCTTCCACGCCCCATGCTGGATCTACGGGTTGTACTTTTCCTGTTAGTCCATAAGGATCGGACACCCATATTCCAGGACCATACAAGCCGGTTACATGAAATGCACCAAAACCAAAGCAAGCCACCCCTGAAAGAAATAAATGAATTCCAAAGATCTTAGGCAAATCCAAAGAAGGTTTCCCTGTCCGTTCATCAGAAAAAATTTCTAGATCCCAATATACCCAATGCCAGATAGCTGCCAAAAAGCATAACCCAGAAAATACAATATGTGCCCCAGCTACACCTTCGTAACTCCAAATACCCGGATTCGTTACAGCCCCTCCTGTGATACTCCAACTGCTCCATGAATTGGTTATTCCTAAACGAGTCATGAAGGGTATAACGAACATACCCTGCCTCCACATTGGATCAAGAACAGGGTCAGAAGGATCAAAAACTGCTAATTCATACAGAGCCATCGAACCGGCCCAACCGGCAACCAGAGCTGTATGCATTATATGAACAGAAAGTAACCGGCCGGGATCATTCAATACAACGGTATGAACACGATACCAAGGCAAACCCATGGAAATACCCCTTTATCAAAGATAAATAAACACTACGTAACTTTATTGCATTCGAAAAGACTCTAGTATTACTATCCTATGGACCTCCCCCGTTCGGTGAATTATTTCAGAACAGGGGTTAATATTTGTTCTATTCTGTTGGTAATAAAATAATGGAACAATTCTATTCGTAGGAACAAAGAGAAGCAGATTTATTCTATACTCGATAAGTATCAATATGCAACGGGGACTAATACCATTTTCTATGAGAGAATGCGTACATATTTATTCATTGCCCTGTTCGTAATAATTTGACTTTATTCGTTCTGTTTTTCTTTATGATCTTTTCGAATCTAAAGCTAAAAGCCAATATTCTAAAGACAAAAAAATTATATTGTTACGTTTCCACATCAAAGTAAAATAGAGTGCGCAGCTCTTTTCTCTTTCAATTAATGCCGATTGGTGTTCCAAAAGTACCTTTCCGATGTCCCGGAGAGGAAGATGCATCTTGGGTTGACCTATAGTGCGACTTGTCAGATATATTGGGCCATATGGGATTTCCCCATTCTCTCCCACAATCGAGATATCCTGTGTTTCGCCCAATAAAGATTCATTGAATCATCAAAAGTTTGGAGCGTGAAGTACAATTAGATCCATTTTTGGAGGATTCTTATCAATTAGAATTACTATTAGCAATTAGAAAAATTTATGGTTGTCTTGATCGGACTAAAAAAAAAACGGAAGTATCCAGGCTCCGTTTAGAAAAACCCAAGATTTTGAGTTCTATCAGAAATGATTCAAGCAAGTTGATCTTAAACTGTTAATGAACAAATAATGAACAAACTCGATAGAACTGTTAATGAACAAACTCGATAGAAGTGAATTGAAAAAGTAGAAAGTAATAACAAAAAGAAATGGTAATGCAGAAGTGCTTGTCCTATATGTGCAAATCAAAATTGGGCGAATCTTTACCCGGAGTACAGCATAAACCTAAAAAGATGAAAGACACCCACTCAGGAACAAGAGAATACCATCGCGATTAGGGTTGAATCTCGATGAAACAATACATCAATGAAAAGTTAATTCAATAAGTTTAGTGATTTTTGTTATTTTTTTATTTATGTATAATTTCTAGTAAAAAGAAAGTAAAAAGCCGTCTTTATTGAAGAAGACAGACCCTTTCTTCGTTAGAAGTCAGAAAGAACCTAAAAGAAAGAGGACTGGAATCCATATATTGATTTTTTTTTGTTTTCAACAATTTTTTTGAACCGTATGCATCAAAAGACGCGTGTACGGTTCCTAAGGGCTACAATTGTACCCTAATCAACCGACTTTATCGACAAAGATTCCTTTTTTTAGCACAAGTAGTTGATAGCGAGATCTCAAATCAACTTATTGGTCTTATGGTATATCTCGCTATTGAGGATCCGACCAGGGATCAGTATTTGTTTATAAACTCTCCTGGGGGTTGGATACTACCTGGACTAGGGCTTTATGATGCTATGCAATTTGTACCACCAGATGTCCATACACTAGGCATAGGGTCAGTCGCTTCAATGGGATCTTTTATCTTGGCCGGAGGAGAAATTACCAAACGTATGGCATTCCCTCACGCTTGGCGCCAATGATTTAAGAGAAAAAAGAAGACTATGCCTTCGCCCTAGGAAATAGGAATATATATTAAGTAAAAATAGCATGGCACTTCGAATTCGATATGATAATGATAAAATTTTGCATTGTTTTTTCAAAACATTAGATTATGTATCGAGGGAGTAGTATGAGAGAAAGGGTATTTCCGATTTTCTCTTATTTATCGGGAGCCCAGCTCAGCGTCACAAACCTTTTTTGTTCACACCGAAGGGCTCTTAAAAATATTTCTATTATGTTATGCAGTTATGCAAGGAAAAAAACAGGATTTTTTCTTTGATTGGCTCAAAAAGAAACTTTGGGATTGCTGAATCACAAACAAAAAAAAATGAATATATTAATAATTAATTAATATTAATATAAGGCAACGGAGCCATCATAGTACTTTTTAAGTATTCCAAAAGGAAGGGTGGCCATTTGATAATTTAGACCACCAGGGTCTGGTATATTTTACCTTTCCCTTTCTTGGAGGGTAAGGGTCAATTTTATTGTAAAGCCGTATGCATATGCAATGCATCAAAGATGCCCGTACGGTTGTTCAATTCTATCCTTTTTCCTATTATATTAGTCTTTATCTTTCTTTTCTCTTCGCTTTATCATGCGAGATAGAAGAACTTTTTATTATGTTCTATCATCAGGGTAATGATGCATCAACCTGCTAGTTTGTTTTGTGATACACACACGGGAGACGTTACGCTGGAAACGGGACAAATGGTGTACCTGCGTGAAACCCTCGCAAGGGTTTATGCACAAAGAACGGGGAAACCCTTCTGGGTTGTATGCAAAGACATAGAAAGAGATGCTTTTATGTCAGCAACAGAAGCAAAAGCTTATGGAATTGTTGATCTTATAGCATGTGATGATCTTGTAGCAGGTGATGATCTTGTAGCAGGTGATGATCTTGTAGCAGGTGATGATCTTGTAGCAAGTGAATGAAAATAAGCCGGAATACGTAATTTGAGATTTTATCTATGATTTTACTATTCTAATAACTGAAAGTAATTCAGAATTCTCCGGTTAGGATCAATCTAAACCAGCCCATTATGGATACAATTCAGCATGCCAACTATTAAACAACTTATTAGAAATACAAGACAGCCAATCAGAAATCGCACGAAATCCCCCGCTCTTCGGGGATGCCCTCAACGTCGAGGAACATGTACTCGGGTGTATGTGCGACTCGTTTAGATCATACAATGAGCTGGTACAAAAGCAACAAAAAACTTTCCAGTATCGATGATCAGTACCTGGGAATAGTATAGAATGGAAGAAGGGACTCCATTCACTATAAAAAAAAGAATAATCAAAGCTATCACATTCCTACATTGTGGATAAATTTTATGGTTTCCGTTGGGGCAAATCTCAATTTAAGATGAGAAGCAATTCTCCATTGGTAGCAAATGGTTAGCCATTAAGCGGAGGAAATCTTTTTTTTAGTTACTTTCTTATTTACTTAATTTAATTAATTTAAATTGAATTTAATTTTAACTTATTTATTTACTTATTTAAATTTTATTTAAATTTTAAATTTACTTATTTAATTTTATTTAATTTTAATACTTATTTTTAATACTTATTTAATTATTTAATTTAACTTAAAAAATTAACTTTTAACCTTTAAATAAATAAATTAAATAACAAATAATAAATTAAATAATAAATAAATAAAGAAAGGCATAAAGATTAAGCTCCTACTCTGGCAAGAACGGACTAAAAGGGTCAGCTACCCAGCTAACTTTCATAATTAAATACCGTTACTGTATAGGTAGATCTCATTGTGAAAGGCCTATTGCTGGATAATTCATGGGTAGAGCCAAAAAGGGTGAACTATACAAGTTACCAATAACGTTCATTAAATGAAGTAAAGGCTCCGGTGTATAGAGAAGACCTCACCGTTTAGGAAGTCACCATAGAAACGAAGGAACCCGCTATTTCTTTATCCATTTTTTTCTATTTTTGACACCTATAACACAATATAATTTCTTATTTCGCATTGAAATGCCTAAAAAAAATAAAAAATAGCGGTCAGGAAGGTTATAGTAGCCAAAGCCCTTGGAATTTTTATTTTATACATTGGAAAAATCCGTTTTGTTCTTAATAGATTAGGAAAGGGGAAAAGAATAACTGAAAGAAAAGAAAAAAATGAGTTATTCGGTGGAAGTTTCATCTATTCAATGACTAGAATTAGACGGGGATATATAGCTCGTAGACGTAGAGCAAAAATGCGTTTATTTGCATTAAGCTTTCGAGGGGCCCATTCAAGACTTACTCGAACTATTTCTCAACAGAAAATAAGAGCTTTGTTTTCGGCTGATCGGGATCGGGGCAGTCAAAAGAGAAATTTTCGTCGTTTGTGGATCACTCGGATAAACGCAGTCATTCGCGAAACAGAGGTATCCTATAGTTATAGTAGATTAATACACGATCTGTACAAGGGCCGGTTGCTTCTTAATCGTAAAATACTTGCACAAATAGCTATATTAAATAGAGATTGTCTTTATATGATTTCCAATGAGATAATAAAAGGACTAGATTATAAAAAGTCCGTCGGAATAATTTAAACGAAGTTTCCCGGAGAATGAACTCCGGGAAGGTAGAGTAGAAATTACTGAGATAAAATATGCTAAAATAGTCAAAACGAATGAACACGCTCAGTAGAAAAAGCTTGCTCCAATTTTTTTTTTTGTTTTTTCTTACGACCCGATAATCTAATCTGGATTCTCGGAAAAATACCAATCTGCCTTTGAGTTCGCTGATTCCATTAAAATTATGATTCCAAAGTAAGCCTAGTTATTTCTGGTTCTGTTTCTGGTCCTGGTTCTGGTTCTAAGACGAGTAGTTCTAGGGATCGAGTCCTTTCTTTCAACATTTTTATTATTGAGAAAGGGTAACAAAGATAAAATACGAGCTTGTTTTATAGCAATAGTAATTAATCGTTGTTGTTTCAAGGTCAATCTATTCACTCGTCTAGATAATATTTTCCCTTGTTCACTAATAAATCGACTAATTAAACTCATATTTCTATAATCAATCCGATCGCCCGATTGAATCGGGGGCAAACGTCTACGAAAAGATCGCTTGGATTTAAGAAGAGGTCGTTTGGATTTATCCATAGTTTGTTTTAGTTTATTCCTTATCTTTGATCTCGAAAATCCTATTTCTTAATTCTAATTTTGAAAGTCACGGATATAGGATTTGTTTATTTTGTATTTAAATATGTTATATATAATGTTATTTTTTACCCTTCCTTTGAAATTTGAAAGGGTAACATACAGGTATTCCGTTCACCCTATTTCTTTATCTCCCCATGAATTGTATATTTGTAACAATGCGGACAGAATTTTCTCAATTCTAATCGATTAGGTGTATTGTGACGGTTCTTTTGAGTAATGTATCTGGAAATGCCTCTTGATACCCCATTAACCCCGTTTCGGACACAACTGGTACATTCCAAAATCACCGTTACTCGGACATCTTTACCCTTGGCCATGAACCTCCTTTGGATTTTTTATTTATTCAACTCTTCTACAACACGAAGAAGAAGAAAGGGAGGAAAACAAATAGAAATTGCTAACTTGAAATCTAATTCTAATTATAAAAGAAAGATCAAAGTACATAGTAAATTAAATAGTAAATTAAAGTCATAGTAAATCAAAAAAAATAATAATAAGTAATACAAAGAGTTCGAAACTCTATTTCAAATTGAGTACAGTATTTCATTTCTCATTTAAATATCTTGTATAATACTCTTTCCTTCGACCCACATTTTCTCTTCTACTCCCCCATCCCTCTATTATTTATTATTAATATTCATTTTTTTTATTGAACCCGAGCCTCGCCTATGTTGAATCCACTCTTCTTTTTTCCCTTTCCTCCCTTATTTTAAAAATAGAAAAAAGGGAAAAAAGAGAAAAGAGGAAGGGGGGTTAGTCACAGATATTTTTTTCTATCTTTAACCTTCTTCATTCCTTCCCATCTCAATAACTAAAATGAAAAAAAGGGGAATGTCAACGCATCCGGAAAAAAACGATTAATCTCTATCAATAGACCTGCTAAAGCCCCGAACCATAGCGTACTTAGTACTGGTGCCACAGAGAGATATGTTTTTAAATCTCGCATCGAAAACCCTCCTTTTTTATTGCAATACAAAAATCGGTACTTAATGACCACTTATAGTTGTACACGTAATCCATAAGATTCCTCTAATATTAATATATTATATTTTGTACAATGGTCCAGTAAAAGTAAATATAAAAGTAAATAGGATTTTATCTTTTCTTAAAACAGAACAAAAGCATCTCCCCCTTACCGAGCATTTGCGAAAAATACTCATTTCTTTTTTTATATGTATATTTATATGTATACAAGGCTTTTACTATTATTATATGTTAATATATGTTATATTATTATTTAACTATTATTATTATTATATTATTATATATTATATTTTATATTATATTTTAACTATTATTATATATTATATATTATATTTTAACTATTATTATATATTATATATTAATTATATATTATTATATGTTAATATATGTTTATTATATGATATATGTTTATTATATGATCTGTTAAATGAGACAAAAAAAAAAAGATGAACTGGGCAGAAAATTGTGTATATCAACGGAGGAAATAACGGTGTGGAAAACAAGACAGGAATTCTCTACAATGACACTGTAGAGCAATGGAAGGGATGTGGCGCAGCTTGGTAGCGCGTTTGTTTTGGGTACAAAATGTCACGGGTTCAAATCCTGTCATCCCTACCTATTACTGCTACTTTGAGCAGTAACGAGGGATCGTCTGAGATCGATTTAAATTGGGCATAGTATTTCAATAATACTATGCATCCAAAATAAATGGAGTAATCCTTTTCTTTACAGTCTTATCTATTCATAGAAGAAAGCGCTCTTAGTTCAGTTCGGTAGAACGTGGGTCTCCAAAACCCAATGTCGTAGGTTCAAATCCTACAGAGCGTGATTTTTTTATTCTTAGATCAAATTAGACTGAAATGGATTAAGTAACTTTTGCACAGCAATAGGAATTTGCCCTCCTGTGGATTAAATCTGTGGATTAAATAAAAAAAGGAGGAGGTTGATAAAAAAAAAGAGATATTAATCAAAGGTCCAACTGATCACCACGTCTGTATTGTAAGTATGCAGTTACGAATAACCCAGCCAAAGTAATAGGAATTAGACCTAAGACGATTCCAAATAGAAAAACTTCAATCATTTCAATTTGTTTGTTGTTTGAAAGAAAAAAAAGAGGTAATATATATACCTATATACTAATCCAAATTGGCATGAATCTCAATGACCAAGAATTGACAATTGACGCTGTAAGTAACTATAGAATACATGGGATCTCACGGAAAGATTTATTATTCATTTCAAATATGAATTTTAAATAAGTCGTATCTTGCTTAAACCAATAAACAGAGCGGAGGTTATAGTTAAAGCCGCTAGTAGAAAACCAAAATAACTAGTTATCGTAAGCATAAAGGATCTAAATGAAATATCTTTTTTTCTACATATGTTTATAAAGCACTTACCTAAGTTTCCATTTTTTCAAAATAAGAGGATACGCAAAAATTCCAATTGAAAGAAGAAGCTCAATTGAAAGTTTGTTTTTCATCTACCATTATAGACGGTACTAACAAAGATAAAAAGAAAGTGGCAGGTATATAAAATGAAATTGATTCATCATCTGTAATATCTATCCATCTTGCGATTTCAATCAACCGCTTCATTGAGTAACTCTTAGATAAACTAATAAAAGAATAAGTAATAAGAGGTGGGCCGTGTAACTTCATTTTTTAGCATTTCGTCTATTTTTGTTTTGAATTCTAGCGAATCTATTGTCGATTTTCGAGCGAAGAATAAGCTTATAAAACTTTTGACTTTACT